GCTAGCGTAGCTTAACATAAAGCATAGCACTGAAGATGCTAAGATGGGCCCTAAAAAGTTCCGCATGCACAAAGGCTTGGTCCTGACTTTACTATCAGCCCTAACACAACTTACACATGCAAGTCTCCGCAGTCCTGTGAGGATGCCCTTAATCCCCTGCCCGGGGACGAGGAGCAGGCATCAGGCACAACTTTTAGCCCAAGACGCCTTGCCACGCCACACCCCCAAGGGAACTCAGCAGTGAAAGACATTAAGCCATAAGCAAAAGCTTGACTTAGTCAGTGTTAAGAGGGCCGGTAAAACTCGTGCCAGCCACCGCGGTTATACGAGAGGCCCTAGTTGATAGCCACGGCGTAAAGGGTGGTTAAGGAACGCAAAAATAAAGCCAAAGGGCCTCTTGGCCGTCATACGCTTCTGAGTGTCCGAAGCCCAAACACGAAAGTAGCTTTAATATTAGGCCACCTGACCCCACGAAAGCTGAGAAACAAACTGGGATTAGATACCCCACTATGCTCAGCCATAAACCTAGACGTTTAATCACAACAAACGTCCGCCAGGGTACTACGAGCGTCAGCTTAAAACCCAAAGGACTTGGCGGTGCCTTAGACCCCCCTAGAGGAGCCTGTTCTAGAACCGATAACCCCCGTTAAACCTCACCACTTCTAGTCATCCCCGCCTATATACCGCCGTCGTCAGCTTACCCTGTGAAGGTTTAATAGTAAGCAAAATGGACATAGCCCAAAACGTCAGGTCGAGGTGTAGCGTACGAAGTGGGAAGAAATGGGCTACATTTTCTACAATAGAATAACACGAACAGCATTATGAAAACGAATGCTCAAAGGAGGATTTAGTAGTAAAAAGGAAATAGAGTGTCCTTTTGAACCCGGCTCTGAGGCGCGTACACACCGCCCGTCACTCTCCCCTGTCAAATAGCAACAATTGTATTTAACACCAAAGCACTGACGAGGGGAGGCAAGTCGTAACATGGTAAGTGTACCGGAAGGTGCACTTGGATCAAACCCAGGGCGTGGCTGAGACAGTTAAGCACCTCCCTTACACCGAGAAGACATCCATGCAAGTTGGATCGCCCTGAGCCAAACAGCTAGCTTAATAGCCAAAACAACTAAACAACATAAATAAAATAACATAGCCTTAAAACACAAACTAAACCATTTTTCCACCTCAGTACGGGCGACGGAAAGGGTCACTTTAAGCAATAGAAAGAGTACCGCAAGGGAAAGCTGAAAAAGAAATGAAACAACCCATATAAGCACCAAAAAGCAGAGACTTAGCCTCGTACCTTTTGCATCATGATTTAGCCAGTTTACCCAAGCAAAGAGACCTTTAGTTTGAAATCCCGAAACCAAGTGAGCTACCCCGGGACAGCCTAAATGGGCCAACCCGTCTCTGTGGCAAAAGAGTGGGAAGAGCCCCGGGTAGAGGTGACAGACCTACCGAACTTGGTGATAGCTGGTTGCCTAAGAAATGAATAGAAGTTCAGCCTCGCGCCCCTTAAGTTAAATAAGCAAAATTCTGACTAAGCACAAAAAGAGAAGCACGAGAGTTAGTCAAAGGGGGTACAGCCCCTCTGATAAAGAATACAACCTTACCAGGAGGATAAGGATCACATTTAACAAAACACGTCGTCTTAGTGGGCCTAAAAGCAGCCATCTGATCAGAAAGCGTTAAAGCTCAAACGACATAAAGTTTATTATTTCGATAAACAATCCTATTCCCCTAAATCTATTAGGCTATTCCATGTTAACATGGAAGAGACCATGCTAAAATGAGTAACAAGGGGGGCCCCGCCCCCCTCCTGGCACAAGTGTAAACCAGATCGGACCCGCCACTGGTAATTAACGAGCCCAAAAAAAGAGGGAAATATGATAAGCAAAAAAACCAAGAAAATCTCATACCCCACATCGTTAACCCCACACTGGAGTGCCCCAAGGAAAGACTAAAAGAAAAGGAAGGAACTCGGCAAGCACAAGCCTCGCCTGTTTACCAAAAACATCGCCTCCTGCAAACCCCAAAGTATAGGAGGTCCAGCCTGCCCAGTGACCACAAGTTCAACGGCCGCGGTATTTTGACCGTGCAAAGGTAGCGCAATCACTTGTCTTTTAAATGAAGACCTGTATGAATGGCTAAACGAGGGCTTAACTGTCTCCCCTTTCAAGTCAGTGAAATTGATTTACCCGTGCAGAAGCGGGTATAAAAATACAAGACGAGAAGACCCTTTGGAGCTTAAGGTACAAACCCAATCACGTCAAGCAACTAAAAACAGCACAAACTTAATGAATTATGGAGTTTTACCTTCGGTTGGGGCGACCACGGAGAAAAAGAAATCCTCCGAGCGGATTGAGCCAACAAGCTTAGAACCAAGAAAGACATTTCCAAGTCACAGAAAATCTGACCAAACATGATCCGGCCTATAAAGCCGATCAACGGACCAAGTTACCCTAGGGATAACAGCGCAATCCTCTCCCAGAGTCCATATCGACGAGGGGGTTTACGACCTCGATGTTGGATCAGGACATCCTAATGGTGCAGCCGCTATTAAGGGTTCGTTTGTTCAACGATTAAAGTCCTACGTGATCTGAGTTCAGACCGGAGCAATCCAGGTCAGTTTCTATCTGTAACGTTACTTTTCCTAGTACGAAAGGACCGGAAAAGAGGGGCCAACGCTAAAAGCGCGCCCCGCCCCTAATTGATGAAAACAACTAAATCAAATAAAGGGAGAACTCCCCCCCCGCCAAAATAAGGCCACACTAAGATGGCAGAGCATGGTAATTGCAAAAGGCCTAAGCCCTTTCAGCCAGAGGTTCAAATCCTCTTCTTAGTTTATGCTAAACACTCTACTTACACACCTTATTAATCCCCTCGCATATATTGTACCAGTACTACTAGCCGTAGCATTCTTAACACTCCTTGAACGAAAAGTATTAGGATATATACAATTACGGAAAGGCCCAAATATCGTTGGGCCCTATGGACTTCTCCAACCCATCGCTGATGGAGTTAAACTGTTTATTAAAGAACCAATCCGCCCATCAACAGCATCTCCCCTGCTATTTTTAACAACCCCTATACTAGCCCTTGCACTAGCCATAACCCTATGAGCACCAATACCAATACCCTACCCAGTTATTGACCTAAACCTAGGAATTCTATTTATTTTGGCACTATCAAGCCTTGCAGTATACTCAATTTTAGGGTCCGGATGAGCTTCAAACTCAAAATATGCACTTATTGGCGCCCTACGAGCCGTAGCCCAAACAATTTCATATGAAGTAAGCCTAGGACTAATTCTTCTATCTATTATTATTTTCTCTGGAGGATATACTCTACAGACATTTAACATTACCCAAGAGGCCATCTGACTATTACTACCAGCCTGACCCCTAGCTGCAATATGATACATTTCAACTCTAGCAGAAACAAACCGTGCACCATTCGATTTAACTGAAGGAGAGTCCGAGCTAGTCTCAGGCTTTAACGTAGAATATGCAGGAGGCCCATTCGCCTTATTTTTCCTAGCCGAATATGCTAATATCCTATTAATAAATACCCTCTCTGCAATCCTCTTCCTCGGGGCCTCCCATATCCCAGCCATCCCAGAACTAACAACAATTAATTTAATAACTAAAGCCGCGCTCCTCTCTGTAGTATTTCTCTGAGTACGAGCCTCCTACCCACGATTCCGCTACGACCAATTAATGCACCTAGTGTGAAAAAACTTTCTTCCCCTCACCCTAGCCCTGGTACTATGACATACCGCCCTGCCCATCGCATTTGCAGGACTTCCCCCACAACTTTAACAAACAAGGAACCGTGCCTGAATGCCTAAGGACCACTTTGATAGAGTGGCTTATGAGGGTTAAAGCCCCTCCAGTTCCTAGAAAGAAGGGAATTGAACCCATACTCAGGAGATCAAAACTCCAGGTGCTTCCTTTACACCACTTCCTATGATAAGGTCAGCTAATTAAGCTTTCGGGCCCATACCCCGAACATGACGGTTAAAATCCCTCCCTTGTCAATGAACCCCTATGTACTTACAATTCTCCTCTCAAGCTTAGGTCTAGGAACCACCCTAACTTTTGCCAGCTCCCACTGACTACTTGCCTGAATAGGATTAGAAATCAATACCCTAGCAATTCTACCCTTAATAGCGCAACAGCACCACCCACGAGCAGTAGAAGCAACCACCAAATATTTTCTCACCCAAGCCACCGCAGCAGCAATAATTTTATTTGCAGCTACCACAAATGCATGAACAACCGGAGAATGAGACATTAATAACTTAGCACACCCACTCGCTTCAGCCCTAACCATTACAGCACTAGCATTAAAAGTTGGACTTGCACCAATACACTTCTGAATGCCAGAAGTTCTACAAGGACTTGACCTAACAACAGGATTAATTCTCTCTACATGACAAAAACTAGCCCCTTTTGCACTTATTATACAAGTAGCCCCCAACACCAACCCAACGCTACTTACAACCCTCGGACTTCTCTCAACCCTAATTGGAGGTTGAGGGGGATTAAACCAAACCCAGCTACGTAAAATTCTAGCCTACTCCTCAATTGCACACATAGGATGAATAATTATTATTTTACAATACACACCTCAACTAACCCTAATTGCCTTAGGACTTTACATCTTCATAACATCCGCAGCATTTCTCTCACTAAAATTGGCATCAGCCACAAAAATTAATACCCTGACAGCAACTTGATCAAAAAGCCCAGTCCTAACAGCAACCACAGCCATAGCCCTCCTCTCACTTGGGGGACTCCCTCCCTTGACAGGATTTATGCCAAAATGACTTATTTTACAAGAATTAACAAAACAAGACCTTCCCATCACCGCAACAATTATAGCCTTAGCTGCACTACTAAGTCTATACTTTTACCTGCGACTCTGTTATGCAATAACCCTCACCATCTCTCCAAACACAACCAACGCCACAACACCATGACGCATCCAAACAACCCAAACAACATTTGCTTTAGCTGTAATATCAACCGCAGCCCTAGGGTTACTACCCCTTACTCCCGCTATTATAGCACTAGTCGTCTAGGGGCTTAGGATAACTTTAGACCAAGAGCCTTCAAAGCTCTAAGTAGGAGTGAGAATCTCCTAGCCCCTGCCTAAGACTTGCGGGACTCTATCCCACATCTTCTGAATGCAAATCAGACACTTTAATTAAGCTAAAGCCTTCCTAGATGAGAAGGCCTCGATCCTACAAACTCTTAGTTAACAGCTAAGCGCTCAAACCAGCGAGCATTCATCTACCTTTCCCGCCGTTAGCCGAGTAAGGCGGGAAAGCCCCGGCAGATATTAATCTGCGTCTTTAGATTTGCAATCTAATGTGTTCTTCACCACGAGACTATGATAGGAAGAGGACTTAAACCTCTATCTTCGGGGCTACAACCCACCACCTATTTCGGCCATCCTACCTGTGGCAATCACGCGCTGATTCTTCTCTACTAACCACAAAGACATTGGCACCCTATATCTTGTATTTGGTGCCTGAGCCGGAATAGTTGGAACTGCCCTCAGTCTACTAATCCGAGCTGAACTGAACCAACCCGGATCCCTCCTCGGCGATGACCAGATTTATAACGTCATTGTTACCGCACATGCTTTTGTTATAATTTTCTTTATAGTAATGCCAATCCTTATTGGAGGTTTTGGCAATTGACTAGTCCCCCTAATGATTGGGGCGCCAGATATAGCATTCCCCCGAATAAATAACATAAGCTTTTGACTCCTACCCCCATCCTTCCTCTTACTATTAGCCTCATCTGGCGTTGAAGCCGGAGCCGGGACAGGATGAACTGTTTATCCCCCTCTAGCAGGAAATCTAGCCCACGCAGGAGCATCCGTAGATTTAACCATCTTCTCCTTACACTTAGCAGGGGTATCATCTATTTTAGGGGCAATTAATTTTATTACAACAACAATTAATATGAAGCCCCCAGCCATCTCTCAGTATCAAACACCCTTGTTTGTATGAGCGGTCTTAGTTACTGCTGTTCTTCTTCTCCTGTCCCTGCCAGTACTAGCAGCCGGCATTACAATGCTGTTAACAGACCGAAACCTAAACACAACATTCTTCGACCCTGCGGGCGGGGGAGACCCAATTTTATATCAACATCTGTTCTGATTTTTCGGACACCCCGAAGTTTATATTCTTATTTTACCCGGATTCGGAATTATCTCTCACGTCGTAGCATATTATGCAGGTAAAAAAGAACCCTTCGGCTATATAGGAATGGTGTGGGCAATGATGGCCATCGGTCTTTTAGGATTCATTGTTTGAGCCCACCATATGTTTACAGTAGGGATAGACGTAGATACACGAGCATACTTTACATCTGCAACAATAATTATTGCCATCCCGACGGGTGTTAAAGTCTTTAGCTGGCTGGCGACCCTTCACGGGGGCTCAATTAAATGAGAGACCCCTATACTATGAGCCCTAGGCTTCATTTTCCTATTTACAGTTGGGGGATTAACGGGAATTGTATTATCTAACTCATCTCTTGATATTGTCCTTCACGACACATATTATGTAGTTGCACACTTCCACTACGTCCTCTCAATAGGAGCCGTATTTGCCATTATGGCGGGCTTCGTTCACTGATTCCCCCTATTCACCGGGTTTACACTACACAGCACTTGAACAAAAATCCACTTCGTGGTAATATTCGTGGGAGTAAACCTCACATTCTTCCCCCAACACTTCTTAGGCCTAGCAGGAATACCACGACGATACTCAGACTACCCCGACGCTTACGCCCTATGAAATACAGTATCATCCATTGGATCATTAATTTCACTAGTAGCAGTAATTATGTTCTTGTTTATTCTATGAGAAGCCTTCGCCGCTAAACGAGAAGTGTTATCTGTAGAATTAACCACAACAAATGCAGAATGACTTCACGGGTGCCCTCCACCATACCACACATTTGAGGAACCCGCATTCGTTCAAGTTCAATCAAATTAACGAGGAAGGGAGGAATTGAACCCCCATATACTGGTTTCAAGCCAGTCGCATAACCACTCTGCCACTTCCTTATAAGACATTAGTAAACTCGTAAATTACATCACTTTGTCAAGGTGAAATAGTAGGTTAAAATCCTGCATGTCTTAAGCTCCTAGCTTAATGGCACATCCCTCACAATTAGGATTCCAAGACGCGGCGTCACCCGTTATAGAAGAACTTCTCCACTTCCACGACCATGCACTAATAATTGTATTTTTAATTAGCACCCTAGTGCTTTATATTATTGTTGCAATAGTCTCAACAAAACTTACTAACAAATATATTTTAGACTCCCAAGAAATTGAGATTGTATGAACGGTACTCCCAGCCGTAATTCTCATTCTAATTGCCCTCCCCTCATTACGCATTTTATATCTTATAGACGAGATTAATGATCCACACCTAACAATTAAAGCCATGGGCCATCAATGATACTGAAGCTACGAGTATACCGACTATGAGAGCCTAGGCTTTGACTCTTATATAGTTCCTACCCAGGACCTAATCCCTGGACAATTTCGACTCCTAGAAACAGATCACCGAATAGTAGTCCCCATAGAATCCCCAATTCGTGTCCTTGTCTCTGCTGAAGACGTCCTACACTCCTGAGCCGTTCCTTCCTTAGGGGTAAAAATAGACGCAGTCCCAGGACGCCTTAACCAAACCGCCTTTATTGCTTCCCGCCCCGGAGTATTTTACGGACAGTGTTCTGAAATCTGTGGAGCAAATCACAGCTTTATGCCTATCGTTGTAGAAGCAGTTCCCCTTGAACACTTTGAAAACTGATCCACTCTCATACTAGAAGACGCCTCACTAGGAAGCTAAATTAGGGTAACAGCATTGGCCTTTTAAGCCAAAGATTGGTGCCTCCCAACCACCTCTAGTGAAATGCCTCAATTAAATCCCGCCCCTTGATTTGCAATTTTAGTATTTTCATGAGTAATTTTCCTTACTATTATCCCAACTAAAGTGATAAGCCATACCACACCAAATGAGCCTACCCCTCTAAGCACTGAAAAGCACAAAACTGAACCCTGAGACTGACCATGGCAATAAGCTTCTTCGACCAATTTGCAAGCCCATCATATTTAGGAATTCCACTAATCGCCGTTGCGATTGCACTACCCTGAGTACTTTATCCCTCTCCCTCATCCCGATGAATCAATAACCGCCTTATTACAATTCAAGGATGATTAATTAACCGCTTCACCAACCAATTGATACTGCCCCTCAATGCAGGCGGTCACAAGTGAGCCCTTCTATTGGCCTCCCTAATAGTATTTCTCATCACCATTAACATACTAGGCCTCCTCCCATATACCTTTACCCCAACAACACAACTATCCCTCAATATGGGTCTTGCTGTCCCACTATGACTTGCAACAGTCCTTATTGGAATGCGAAACCAACCAACAGTTGCTTTAGGACACCTTCTCCCAGAAGGAACCCCCATCCCTCTAATTCCTGTATTAATTATTATTGAAACCATTAGCTTATTCATTCGTCCCCTAGCCCTGGGAGTACGACTAACAGCCAACTTGACCGCCGGTCACCTATTAATTCAACTTATCGCCACCGCTGTGTTTGTACTTCTTCCAATAATACCCACTGTGGCAATTTTAACAGCCACTGTTCTATTTCTCCTAACACTCCTAGAGGTCGCAGTAGCAATAATTCAAGCTTATGTATTTGTTCTGCTTTTAAGCCTATATCTACAAGAGAACGTTTAATGGCCCACCAAGCACATGCATATCATATGGTTGATCCAAGCCCATGACCCCTAACCGGCGCAATCGGAGCCCTACTTATGACCTCCGGCTTAGCAATCTGGTTCCATTTCCACTCAACCACCTTAATAACTCTTGGACTAATTTTACTGCTTTTAACAATATATCAATGATGACGAGACATTATTCGAGAAGGGACTTTCCAAGGCCACCACACACCCCCCGTTCAAAAAGGCCTCCGATACGGAATAATCCTTTTCATTACATCCGAAGTTTTCTTTTTCCTAGGGTTCTTCTGAGCTTTTTATCACTCGAGTTTAGCACCCACTCCTGAACTTGGAGGATGCTGGCCACCCACAGGGATTACACCCCTAGACCCATTTGAAGTCCCCCTTCTTAATACAGCTGTACTCCTCGCATCTGGAGTAACTGTTACATGAGCACACCACAGCCTCATAGAAGGAGAACGAAAACAAGCTATTCAAGCCCTTGCTCTAACAATTCTTCTAGGGCTTTACTTTACAGCCCTACAAGCCATAGAATATTATGAAGCCCCTTTCACAATCGCAGACGGGGTCTATGGCTCTACTTTCTTCGTAGCTACAGGATTCCACGGCCTCCATGTTATTATTGGATCCTCATTTTTGGCCGTTTGCCTTCTTCGCCAAATTCAATACCACTTCACCTCCGAACACCATTTTGGGTTTGAAGCTGCCGCATGATACTGACACTTTGTTGACGTAGTATGACTATTCTTATACGTATCCATCTACTGATGAGGCTCATAATCTTTCTAGTATCAATGTTAGTACGAGTGACTTCCAATCACTCCGTCTTGGTTAGACTCCAAGGAAAGATAATGAATTTAGTTACCACCATCTTAATTATCACAATTACCCTCTCATTAGTACTTGCAATTGTATCCTTTTGACTCCCACAAATAAACCCCGATGCAGAAAAACTATCACCCTATGAGTGTGGCTTTGACCCTCTCGGATCCGCTCGACTCCCCTTTTCTATCCGATTCTTCCTAGTTGCAATCCTATTCCTCCTATTTGATCTAGAAATTGCTCTTCTCCTTCCTCTGCCCTGAGGCGACCAGCTCTACAGCCCTACTGGAACTTTCTTCTGGGCTACAGCAGTCCTCATCCTACTTACCCTAGGCTTAATTTACGAATGAGCACAAGGAGGCCTAGAATGAGCAGAATAGGGAGTTAGTCCAAAATAAGACCTCTGATTTCGGCTCAGAAGATTGTGGTTAAAGTCCACGACCCCCTTATGACCCCCGTTCACTTCAGCTTTACCTCAGCATTTATCTTAGGACTTATAGGCCTTGCATTTCATCGTACCCACCTGCTTTCAGCCCTGCTATGCCTAGAGGGAATAATATTATCCTTATTTATTGCACTAGCCCTCTGGGCCCTACAATTTGAGTCAATAGGATTCTCTGCAGCACCTATACTCCTCCTAGCATTCTCCGCATGTGAGGCAAGCGCAGGTCTGGCGCTCCTGGTCGCCACAGCCCGAACCCACGGAACCGACCGCCTACAAAACCTTAATTTACTACAATGCTAAAAGTACTTATCCCAACATTTATGCTATTCCCAACAATTTGACTGACATCACCTAAATGACTATGAACAACAACAGCTGCTCATAGCCTATTAATTGCCTTGACTAGCCTAATTTGACTTAAATGAGCATCAGAAACTGGATGAACCGCCTCTAATCTATACCTAGCAACAGACCCCCTATCCACTCCCCTTCTTGTTCTTACATGCTGACTCCTCCCTTTAATAATCTTAGCCAGCCAAAACCACATCGCCCCTGAACCAATTGTACGCCAACGCCTTTATCTTACACTTTTAACCTCCCTGCAAACCTTCCTAATTATAGCATTCGGCGCTACTGAGATTATTATATTCTATATTATATTTGAGGCCACGCTCATCCCCACCCTAATTATTATTACCCGCTGGGGTAACCAAACCGAGCGCTTAAACGCAGGGACCTATTTCCTATTTTATACACTAGCAGGATCTTTACCACTGCTAGTGGCCCTCCTCCTCCTCCAACAGTCGACCGGAACCTTGTCCTTATTAATCCTCCAATATTCTCAGCCCCTAACCCTAAACTCCTGAGGCCATATGATCTGATGAGCCGGCTGTTTAATTGCATTCCTAGTTAAAATACCCCTATATGGAGTACACCTTTGACTACCCAAAGCTCATGTAGAAGCCCCAGTGGCCGGATCCATAGTACTAGCCGCAGTGCTCCTTAAACTCGGGGGATATGGGATGATACGTATAATAGTTATACTAGACCCCCTCTCCAAAGAACTGGCCTACCCTTTCATTATTTTAGCCTTATGAGGCATTATCATAACCGGCTCTATCTGTTTACGCCAAACCGACCTAAAGTCACTAATTGCCTACTCCTCAGTTAGTCACATAGGGCTGGTTGCAGGAGGGATCCTTATTCAAACCCCATGAGGATTTACCGGAGCAATTATTTTAATGATTGCCCACGGTCTTGTATCCTCCGCACTATTCTGTTTAGCTAATACTGCCTACGAACGAACCCACAGCCGAACCATAATTCTTGCACGAGGGCTACAAATAATTTTTCCTTTAACAGCAGTTTGATGATTTGTTGCTAATCTAGCTAACCTAGCCCTACCACCCCTCCCCAACCTTATAGGAGAGTTAATAATTATTACTTCCCTCTTCAACTGATCCCCCCTAACCATTATTCTCACCGGAACAGGGACACTAATTACAGCCAGCTATTCTCTATATTTGTTCTTAATGACACAACGAGGCCCTACACCAAATCACATCGTGGGACTACCCCCCTTCCACACCCGAGAACACCTGTTAATGACCCTTCACCTGGTCCCTGTCCTCCTCCTAGTGACAAAACCCGAACTTATATGAGGCTGATGCTACTAGTAAGTATAGTTTAATTAAAAATATCAGATTGTGATTCTAAAGATAGAGGTTAAAATCCTCTTACTCACCGAGAAAGGCCCGAGGCAATAAGCACTGCTAATGCTTATATACCATGGTTAAACTCCGTGGCTCTCTCGCGCTTCTAAAGGATAACAGCTCATCCATTGGTCTTAGGAACCAAAAACTCTTGGTGCAAATCCAAGTGGAAGCTATGCATCCAACACCCCTAATTCTGTCCTCCTCACTACTCCTAGTTATTACTATTTTAGTTTACCCCTTACTAACCTCACTAAACCCCCACCCACAAAACCCCAACTGGGCAGCCTCTCATGTTAAAACCGCCGTAAGCTCCGCATTCTTTATTAGTCTCCTTCCACTAATAGTGTTCCTTGACCAGGGAACCGAAACCATTGTTACAAACTGACACTGAATAAATACCACAATATTTGACGTCAATATTAGCTTCAAGTTTGACCACTACTCACTAATCTTCACCCCCATTGCCCTCTATGTAACATGATCGATTCTTGAATTTGCCACCTGATATATGCACGCTGACCCATACATAAACCGCTTCTTCAAATATTTACTTATATTTTTAGTGGCCATGATTATTCTAGTTACAGCTAATAACATATTCCAACTTTTCATTGGCTGAGAAGGAGTGGGAATCATATCATTCCTCCTTATTGGCTGATGATACGGACGAGCTGACGCCAACACAGCGGCCCTACAGGCCGTAATTTATAATCGAGTAGGGGATATTGGACTAATCATAACCATAGCCTGACTTGCAATAAACCTAAATTCATGAGAAATTCAACAAATCTTCTTTCTATCCAAAGACTTTAACATGACCCTCCCTTTAATGGGCCTAATCCTAGCAGCAACTGGAAAATCCGCCCAATTTGGACTCCACCCATGACTCCCAGCCGCCATGGAAGGTCCCACACCAGTCTCTGCCCTACTTCACTCCAGCACAATAGTAGTAGCCGGAATTTTTTTACTCATTCGCCTACACCCAATTATAGAAAACAACGAGCTTGCCTTAACAGCCTGTCTATGCCTAGGAGCCCTAACCACCCTATTTACTGCCGCCTGCGCTCTAACCCAAAATGATATCAAAAAGATTGTGGCTTTCTCTACATCCAGCCAGCTCGGGTTAATGATGGTCACTATCGGCCTCAACCAGCCACAATTGGCATTCCTTCATATCTGCACACACGCCTTCTTCAAAGCAATATTATTTCTCTGTTCCGGATCAATTATCCACAGCCTTAATGATGAACAAGATATCCGAAAAATAGGGGGCCTACAAAACCTCCTACCATTTACCTCAACCTGTCTTACAATTGGAAGCCTGGCACTCACAGGAACCCCGTTCCTAGCCGGATTCTTTTCAAAAGACGCTATCATTGAAGCCCTCAATACCTCTTACCTAAACGCCTGAGCCCTGGTCCTCACTCTCATTGCCACCTCCTTTACTGCTGTTTACAGCTTCCGAGTCGTCTTCTTTGTTAATATAGGAACCCCCCGCTTTTTACCATTATCACCAGTCAATGAAAACAACCCCTCAGTAATTAATCCCATTAAACGACTTGCCTGAGGAAGCATTGTTGCAGGACTTATTATTACATCAAATTTCCTGCCCTCTAAGACACCAATCATAACTATGCCCGTAGCTCTCAAAATAGCCGCCCTTGCAGTAACAATTATTGGGCTACTAATAGCCATCGAGTTAACTGCACTAACAAATAAACAGTATAAAACGAACCCAATAGCCCAAACACACCACTTCTCAAACATACTAGGGTACTTTCCCCCTATTATTCACCGACTCTTACCCAAACTCAACCTAACTCTAGGACAATTAGCTGCTACTCAAATAGTAGACCAAACATGATTTGAAGCCGCGGGCCCAAAAGGAGCATCTTCAGCCCAAATCAAATTGGCCAAAACTATTAGTGATACTCAACGAGGGATAATCAAAACCTACCTAACAATCTTTTTATTATCTACAGCCCTTGCAATCCTCTTAGCCACCATCTAAACCGCTCGAAGAGTTCCACGACTCAGCCCCCGAGTTAATTCCAACACCACAAACAACGTTAAAAGTAGTACCCACGCACAAATAACTAACATTCCACCTCCAGACGAATATATCTCGGCCACCCCGCTAGTGTCCCCTCGTAATACAGAAAATTCTTTTAACCCATCAACGACCACTCAAGACCCTTCATATCAGTCCTCTCAAAATACCCCGACCATCGCCCCAACCCCTAGTATATAGACTAAAACATACCCAACCACAGACCGATCCCCTCAAGCCTCAGGAAAGGGTTCAGCAGCTAAAGCCGCCGAATAAGCAAACACCACAAGTATTCCCCCTAAATAAATTAAAAAAAGAACTAAGGATAAAAAAGAGCCTCCGTGACTAACTAATACCCCACACCCAACCCCCGCTGCCATCACCAAACCAAAAGCAGCAAAATAAGGTGCAGGATTTGAAGCCACAGCAACCAGGCCAACAACTAAAGCTATTAACAGTAAAGACACAAGATAAGTCATAATTCTCACCCGGATTTTAACCGAGACCAGTGACTTGAAGAACCACCGTTGTTATTCAACTATAAGAACCCTTAATGGCAAGCCTACGAAAAACCCACCCCCTAATTAAAATTGCTAACGACGCACTAGTTGACCTCCCAGCCCCATCAAATATTTCAGTATGATGAAACTTTGGCTCACTACTAGGACTCTGTTTAATTACCCAAATCCTAACAGGGCTATTCCTCGCAATACACTATACCTCTGACATCTCTACAGCATTCTCTTCCGTCGCCCACATCTGCCGAGACGTAAACTATGGTTGATTAATCCGAAATATACATGCCAATGGAGCATCTTTCTTTTTTATCTGCCTCTACTTACACATCGCCCGAGGACTTTACTACGGATCCTACCTTTATAAAGAAACTTGGAATATCGGAGTTGTACTATTCCTACTAGTTATAATAACAGCCTTTGTAGGATATGTTTTACCTTGAGGCCAAATATCCTTCTGAGGTGCTACAGTAATTACAAATCTCCTATCCGCCGTCCCCTACGTAGGGGACGCCCTAGTTCAATGAATTTGAGGCGGGTTCTCAGTAGACAATGCAACCCTTACACGCTTCTTTGCCTTTCACTTCCTATTTCCTTTTGTTGTTGCCGCAGTAACCGTCCTTCACCTACTCTTCCTCCATGAAACAGGATCCAACAACCCCGCAGGCCTAAACTCCGACGCAGACAAAATTTCCTTTCACCCCTACTTCTCGTATAAAGATTTACTAGGGTTTGTAGTTATACTTTTAGCACTTACGTCCTTAGCACTATTTTCCCCAAACCTCTTAGGAGACCCAGAAAACTTTACTCCCGCAAACCCATTAGTCACACCTCCCCATATTAAACCCGAATGATACTTTTTATTTGCCTACGCTATTTTACGGTCTATTCCAAATAAACTAGGAGGAGTCCTGGCACTACTATTTTCCATCCTAGTCTTAATAGTAGTCCCAATCCTCCACACGTCCAAACAGCGCGGTCTTACATTCCGCCCAATCACTCAGTTCCTCTTCTGAACTCTAGTTGCAGATATAATTATCTTAACATGAATTGGAGGAATACCAGTTGAACACCCCTTCATTATTATTGGCCAAATCGCATCCGTCCTCTACTTTGCCCTATTTCTTATCTTAATCCCCCTGGCAGGATGATTCGAGAATAAAGCACTGGAATGAGCTTGCCCTAGTAGCTTAGTATTAAAGCATCGGTCTTGTAATCCGAAGATCGGAGGTTAAAATCCCCCCTAGTGCCAGAAAAAGGAGATTTTAACTCCCACCCCTGGCTCCCAAAGCCAGAATTCTAAATTAAACTATTTTCTGAGTAGTCTTATGGTTTAACCCATATATGCATGATATTACATTAATGTATTAGTACATCTATGTATAATCACCAATAAAATATTTAGACCATAAAGCAGGTATTACTCGATGTAAGGTGAAAGGACATTCTAATAAATATTAAATTAATATTATCTACACCTTTAATTATTACTTTGCTCAATCCAAATTAAACTATATAAATAATTAAAATGTAGTAAGAAATCACCAACCAGTTTATATAAAGACATATCATGCATGATAGTGTGAGGACAATAATGTAGAGTTACATTTAGTGAACTATTACTGGCATCTGGTTCCTATTTCAGGGACAATAGTTTAAATATCCATAAATCAGTAATTATCCTGGCATCACTTAATGGTGTAGTACATACGACTCGTTACCCCACATGCAAGCATTCTTCTATATGCATAACGTAATTTTTTTTAGGTATATTTTCACTTACATTTCAGAGTGCATAAAAACAGACATCCTAAGGTGGAACATAATGATCGGAAGATTATAAGTTAATGATTGAATGACATAACTCAAGAATTACATACTATTATCTCACGTGCATAAGACATCCTTATTCAACACATCCTTATACTATTATGCCCCCCGTTTTTGCGCGACAAACCCCCTTACCCCCTTACACCCAGCAAATCCTGTTTCCTTGTCAAACCCCAAAACCAAGGAGGACTAAGCCAAGTGTATCAAAGTTAGCAAGTTACAATAAGAGCCAACTTATGCCACTACATATTATATATAATACATAAATAATAATAAAGTCATCCCAATTTAAAGCCTAAAATTTCCTATTAAAAATTTAATAAATGGCCGCAATACTAAAATTCTAAAGCAAATTA